CCATAGCTGATGATAGAACTAGAATAGATATTTTTTGTTTCCTACTCACACGAGCCCATATCCTTGCTTTTCTATCAATCTCTAATTCCAATCTTCCCCCCCAATCTGATATTATGGTGCCAGTATAGACAGAAATTCCGTTATGGTCCAACTCTGACCGGTAATAGATACCAGGACTTTGTAATATTTGATTGATCACAATTCTGTATATTCCATTTACTATAGAAGTTCCCAAGGAATTCATTAAAGGAATGTTTCCAATAAAAATAGTTTGTTCTTGCATATCCCTACTGGTTTTCCAAATTAATCCCGCGGATACATATAATTCAGAAGAATATGTGAGTAATTCATATACAGCATCCCTTTCTTTTATCAAAGGTTCTACCAATTGATATCTTTCCACAAATAATTGAAATTCAATTTCTTGATCTGTATCTTCAATTTTTGGAAACTTATAAAGTTCTTCTGTTAAGCCCTGATCAATAAATCTACAAAATCCTTCAAATTGTATCTGATTATAACCAGGTATTGTAGACATTCTCTCAGTTCCATCCCCGAGCATTTTTATCTATTTATCGAAAAAATTTGAATCGAAAAAATTCCATTATTGATCCATTCTTCATCAAATTATATCTTCATTAAATCATATGGATTGATCTAGCAATGATGGAATTTCTATTGTGTTTACTGAATCACATGAAATTTTAACGAACTCCATATATGTAATGTATAAAATGCATCTGGAGGAAAAAAGAGAATTTTATACTCAAATTAGCATTTGTAACAGAGAAAAATGGAAAGGAATTGATAAATGCCACTTAGACCTATGGACTTTTGTCTAGAATCTCAAAAAGTAATTCTATTTCTACCATTTTTATGATATTACATATTCCAATCCTATTGAATACAAAAAAAAGAAATGGATTCGGGATTTGATCTCTTTGATGAGATAAGGACATAATAAGCATCAACTCTCTATTTTTGTTTGAAATTTTTTGAGCAGTTAATCTTTTCGTGCTATCTATTGTTCAACAAACAACAAAGAATTCTCATAAAAGAAAGAACTTTTTACCCATTTTTTAGTAGAATATGATTGAAGTGCATAACATAGTAAGTATTTATTAAACATGTGTATATAGCTATCTATATTGAATTCCTCCCTTATTGCAGTTCTATTCGGGAAAACACTATAGAAAAATTTTGATTTTCTATTTAATCTATTCAATGAAAAAAAGGACTACCGTTTAATTTCCTGAGAATTGCCTATAGGCATCATATGCAGATTAAATAAATACCCCAGAACATAAATTGTTCTAGGGTTTACATATACTTCTATTTGCTGTTATAATTGAAATTGGAAAAGATTTTTTTTTTTTTTTATTGAAAAGAATCAATACAGATTAGTTATTTATTAATTTGAATTTTCTTATATAATGAAAAGGACCCCTTTTTAAAGATATGTTTCGATTCAAATACAAGAATCCTTTATGAATTTATAGTGCCATCTAATAGTTAATGGTTCCAATTTGTCCCGCATTTTTTATTTTGTGACTGAAAACCCACATTTTGTTTATCAATATATGTTTTTCAATATAAAAGAGAGCGAAAGTTTTTAGATACAAGATGAAAGTACAATAAAAAAAGAAGTTTAGTAATTCCTCCACCCCAAACAAAGGGAGAATATTTTCATCTATTTCGTATGGTATCATTTTCGTGGCGGCATGGCCGAGCGGTAAGGCGGGGGACTGCAAATCCTTTTTCCCCAGTTCAAATCCGGGTGTCGCCTGATTAAAAACTCATAATTCCTTATTTTTTTTTTTTATTTAATTGGCTGAATTTTTCCTAAGCAGAAGCAAAGGGAGAAAGGGAACTCCTGATACTTGCTTGATTCTAAATCATCTGGAAGTTGGGTTCTCTATAGCTAAAGTACTGTAAATCCTTGATTCAAGGATGGATATGGATATAGTAGTGGAAATATTTTTATATAAAAATTGACCAATTCCCTTCCACTAGTAATGTAGTGTTTTAATTACTAGGTTTTCAATTAGATTGGATAGTGCAACGAAAAATCTAATTAGTGGTTGTACAAAGGGCTGAAGATGCTTTCTATATATACAAACTTATGGCAGTCTCTATATACAAACTTATGGCAGTCTCTAAGTATTGAGGCATCCAATAAGTATTTAATTCGATGGAAAATTGGATTTTCTATATTGCAAAAAGAAATTCTTTCTTTTCAATAAACCCTAGAATGGAATAGATTGCCTCCCGATTCTTTCACAGAAAGACCCTTTAGAGAGTAAGGATTAGATCAAATGGGAAAAAAAAAAGGTATGTGATAGATAATGATATATCTTGATTCGATATTTTTAGCCTTTTTATCTTAATTAAACTTAAGGACAAGAAAAGAAAGAAGAGGTCTTATTTTTCCTACATTTTTTTCCTACATCTTAGGAAGATTTGATTCCCTTGATACTTCTAAATAGGTCACTGCCTATTT